CTGGTTTTATTACGGGACAGCTCATGATGTTCATATCGATCTATTATGCGCCTCTGCATCTAGCATTGGGTAGACCTCATACAATAACTGTCCTAGTTCTACCGTATCTTTTGTTTCATTTCTTCTGGAACAATCACAAAAACTTTTTTTATTATGGATCTACTACCAGAAATTCAATGCGTAATCTCAGCATTCAATGTGTATTCCTGAATAATCTAATTTTTCAATTATTCAACCATTTCATTTTACCAAGTTCAACGTTAGCCAGATTAGTCAACATTTATATGTTTCGATGCAACAACAAGATGTTATTTGTAACAAGTAGTTTTGTTGGTTGGTTAATTGGTCACATTTTATTCATGAAATGGGTTGGATTGGTATTATTCTGGATACGGCAAAATCATTCTATTCGATCCAATAAGTACCTTGTGTCAGAATTGAGAAATTCTATGGCTCGAATCTTTAGTATTCTCTTATTTATCACCTGTGTCTACTATTTAGGCAGAATGCCGTCGCCTATTGTCACTAAGAAACTGAAAGAAACCTCAGAAATGGAAGAAAGGGGAGAAAGTGAGGAAGAAAGCGATGTAGAAACAACTTCCGAAACGAAGGAGACTAAACAGGAACAAGAGGGATCCGCCGAAGAAGACCCTTCCCTTTGTTCGGAAGAACAGGAAGATCCGGAAAAAATAGATGAAACGGAAGAGATCCGAGTGAATGGAAAGGAAAAAACAAAGGGGGAATTCCACTTTCACTTTAAAGAGACATGCTATAAAGATAGCCCAGTTTACGAAGATTCTTATCTTGATAGGTATCAAGATAATTGGGAATTGGGAAGACTTAAAGAAGAGAAAAATGAAAAGACTTATTTCTGGTTTGAAAAACCTCTTGTGACTTTTCTTTTCGATTATAAACGATGGAATTGTCCATTGCGATATATAAAAAATGATCGGTTTGAAAATGCTGTACGAAATGAAATGTCACAATATTTTTTTTATACATGTCCAAGTAATGGGAAAAAAAAAATATCTTTTACATATCCACCTAGTTTATCGACTTTTTCGGAAATGATAGAACGAAAAATGTCTTTGTACACGACAAAAAAATTATCCCATGGAGACCTGTATAATTATTGGGTTTATACCAATGAACAAAAAAAATACAACTTGAGCAATGAATTAATAAGTCGAATAAAAGCTCTAGAAAAAGAAAAAAAAGAAAAGGGATTTCTTTCTCTAGATATGCTCGAAAAAAGGACTAGATATTGCAATCATGAGAATGAACAAGAATGCTTGACCAAAACATATGATCCTTTATTGAGCGGAACATGCCGTGGAGCAATAAAAAAATTTGATTTACGTACAATCATGAATAATTTAATCCCTTATATGGAAGATTCCATAAAAAGTCTTTGGATAAATAAGATACATGAGCTACTTTCTAATAATTTCCGAGAATTTGAACATCAAAAGAATTCGCTTGATGGTGGCAAATCATTTTTTAATTATATTGGTAATTTCTTAACTTCATTTTCTTTTGAATTCACACCCAATTTTTCTTTGAAAAACTGTTCTTTATTGGCAGAACAACGAAAAATTGATTCAGAAAGTCAAGCAAAATCTTTGAAATTTGTATTCGATATAATTACAATTGATCCAAATGATCAAACAACAACTAGAAATGAATCTATTGGAATAGAAGAAATCAGTAAAAAGGTTCCTCGATGGTCATATAAATTGACCAATCTTATGGAAGAACAGGAGGAAGAAAATGAGGAAAAATCGACGGAAGATCATGAAATTCATTCAAGAAAAGCCAAACATGTGATAATTTATACTGATAATGAGAATAATACCAATTCTATTACTAATACGAATAATATTAGTAATAGTGATCAAGTAGAAGAGGTGGCTTTGATACGCTACTCGCAACAATCGGATTTTCGTAGGTATATAATAAAAGGATCCATGCGTACTCAAAGACGTAAAACAGTTACTTGGAAAATGTTTCAAGCAAATGTGCATTCCCCACTTTTTTTGGATCGAATAGACAAAACATTTTTTTTTTCTTCTTTTGATATCTCTGAAATGATGAATCTCATTTTTAGGAATTCGGTCAAGAGAGAACCGGAATTGAAAATTTCCAATTTTGAGGAGGAAGAGACAAAAGAAAAGAAAAAAAAAAACGAGGAGAAAAAAGAGGAAAATGAACGTATAGCAATATCAGAAACTTGGGATAACATTATATTTGCTCAAGCAATAAGAAGTTCGATGTTAGTAACCCAATCCTTTCTTAGAAAATACATTGTATTGCCTTCATTGATAATAGCTAAAAATATTGGCCGTATGTTATTATTCCAATTCCCCGAGTGGTATGAGGATTTGAAGGAATGGAATAGAGAAATACATGTTAAATGCACCTATAATGGTGTTCAATTATCGGAAACAGAATTTCCAAAAGATTGGTTAACAGACGGTATTCAGATAAAGATTCTATTTCCTTTCTTTCTTAAACCTTGGCGAAGATCTAAAATACAATCTCATCATAGAGATCCAATGAAAAAAAAAGAAAAAAAAGAAAAAAAACAAAATTTTTGTTTTTTAACAGTTTGGGGAATGGAAGCAGAAGTTCCTTTTGGTTCTACCCGAAAACGACCTTCTTTTTTTGAACCCATTTATAAAGAACTCCAAAAAAGAATTAGAAAAATAATTAGAATTAGAAACGTAAAAAAGAATTTTTTTTTCGTTCTAAAAGTTTTTAAAGAAAAAAAAAGATGGGTTATCAAAATAGTTCTAGTTATAAAACAAAAAATGAAGGAACTTGAAAAAATAAACCCCATTTTCTTATTTGAATTGAGGAAGGTAAAAATATATAAACCGAATGAAAATGTAAGAGATTCTAAAATAAATAATAAGATTATTCACGAATCAACCATTCAAATTCGATCCATGAATTGGGCAAATTACTCACTCATAGAAAAAAAAATAAAGGATCTTGCTGATAGGACAGTCATAATCAGGAATCAAATAGAACTAGAACGAATCACAAAAGACAAGAAAAAAATAGTTCTAACTTGTGATGATAAAAAATCGGAATCAAAGAAACATATTTTGCAGATATTTAAAAGAAAAAAGATCCGATTTATACGTAAATTAAATTTTTTTATGAAATCATTCATTGAAAAAATATACATAGATATCTTTCTACGTATGATTACTATTTTTAGGATCAATGCACAATTTTTCTTTGAATCAACAAAAAAAATTATCGCAAAATCGATTTACAACGATGAAACAAATCGAGAAGGAATTGATGAAACAGATCAAAATACAATGAACTTTATTTCGACTATAAAAAAATCGTTTTATAATACTAATATCAGTAATAATAAATATTTGAATTATTATTATAATTATGATTTATCCCCCTTGTCCCAAGCATATGTATTTTACAAACTATCACAAACCCAATTACTTAACAAGTATCACTTGAAATCTGTACTTCAATATCCCAGGACCCATTCTTTTATTAAGGATAAAATCAAGGATTATTGTATGACACGAGGAATATTTGATTCCAAATCAAAGCAAAAGAAAATTTATAAGTCTGGAAAAAATGAATGGAAAAACTGGTTAAAGGGCCATTATCAATACAATTTATCTCAGACAAAATGGTCTCGATTAGTACCTCAAAAATGGCGAAATAGAATCAACCAACGTTCTACGATTCAAAATAAAAACTCAATTAAATTTGATTCACATAAAAAAGAAAAAGACCAATTAATTCATTACATGAAACAAAATTACTATGCGGTGGCAGTGGATTCATTGACGAGTCAAAAAGAAAAATTTAAAAAACACTACAGATATTATCTTTTATCACATAAATATATGAATTATGGGAATAGGAAGGACTCATACTCATATATTTTTGAATCAACATTACAAGCAAAAGGAGACCAAGAAATTCCATACAATTTCAATACACTGAAACCCGAATCATTTTATGTATTGGTAAGTATAGCTATTAGTAATTATCTAGAAAAGGAATATATTATTGCTACACATAAAAATCTGGATAGAAAATATTTTGATTGTAGAATTCTCTATATTTGTCTTAGAAAAAATATCGACATTGAGACCTGGACCAATACGCATATCAGCACCAAAATTGAGAAAAATACTAAGACTGAAAACAAAATTATTAAAAAATTGAAAAAAAAAGATATTTTTTCTAAGACAATTCATCAAGGAATTAAACCATCCCATCAAAAAAAACACTTTTTTGATTGGATGGGAATGAATCAAGAAAAGGTTTATCGTACCATATCAAATCTAGAACCCCGGTTCTTCCCAGAATTTGTGCCACTTTTTGATGCATATAAGATTAAACCATGGATCATACCAATCAAATTACTTCTTTTTAATTTTTATTTCTATGAAAATATTAGTCAAAAAAAAAGCATCAACATAAATCAAAATAAAAAAAAAAATGTTGAAGACAATTACGCGGGATCAGACATTAAAAAAGGTAAAAAGAAAAAACAATCCAAGAAAAAGAAGGAAGCAGAACTAGATTTCTTCCTGAAAAAATATTTCCTTTTTCAATTAAGATGGGATGACTCCTTGAATCAAAGAATGATCAAGAATATCAAGGTATATTGTCTCCTACTTAGACTGATAAATCCAAGGAAAGTTGCTATATCCTCGATTCAAAGAGGAGAAATGCATCTGGATATAATGATAATTCATAAAGATCTAGCTATTACAGAATTGATAAAAAGGGGAGTATTGATTATCGAACCGATTCGTTTATCTATAAAAAGGGATGGAAAATTTATTATATATCAAACCCTAGGTATTTCATTGATCGATAAAATTAAGCACCAAATTAACAGAAAATGCATAAAAAAAAGATATATTGATAAGAAGAATTTTGATAAATCCGTTGCAAGACACGGCAATATGCTTGTGGATGGAGACAAAAGTAATTATGATTTCTTTGTTCCTGAAAATATTCTATCTCCTAGACGTCGTAGAGAATTTAGAATTCTAATTTGTTTTAATTCTCGTAATTGGAATTTTGTGGATAGAAATCTAGTATTTTGCAATGAAAACAACATAAGAAACTCCGGAAAATTTTTGAATGAGGACAAGCATTTTAATACTAAAAAATTCATTAAATGCAAATTGTTTCTTTGGCCCAATTACCGATTAGAAGATTTAGCTTGTATGAATCGCTATTGGTTTAATACCAATAATGGCAATCGTTTCAGTATGTCAAGGATATATATGTATCCACGATTCATAATTTGTTAATAGTATATTTCCTATATATCTGTGATATTTTTCGGTAGATGAAAGCCGAAAGATATACATATACGCTGTATTACATTCTGGTACATGACACGGATCTAATGGCGTATCAACTCAATTGGATCTAGGACAAAATCGGCAGAATCTTTTTAGGTACAAAGAAATCATTCTCTTCCATGAATGTAGAAATGTATTTTCTCTTTCTTTTCTATCCAAATCAAATTTTCAATTTGATTTGGATAAAATAAAAAAAAAATAGGAAAAAATCCAAATTTTTGTGTGTACTAGATTAAAATAACTGGCATAAATATTATTATTTTTATTTTTCCTGATCGATTCGGTAAAGTAAAATAAATCCATGGGAAAGAAAAAAAGATAGAAAAATTTTTTTATGATCAAAAATTCATTCATCTCAGTTATTTCACAAGAAGAAAAAGAAGAAAACAAGGGTTCTGTTGAATTTCAAGTATTAAGTTTTACCAGTAAGATACGTAGACTTACTTCACATTTGGAATTGCACAAAAGAGATTTTTTATCCCAAAGAGGTCTACGAATAATTCTGGGAAAACGTCAACGGCTCCTGGCTTATTTGTCAAAGAAAAATAAAGTCCGTTATAAGAAATTAATGGATCAGTTGGATATTCGGGAGCCAAAAAATCGTTAATTTAATCGTTTGAATTTTTTTTTTTAATAGTTATTTATTAGATTTTTCATTTTGATGAACCTCGTTTTGAGGAATTCGTGGAATAATGAATTAAGGAAGAAAAAATATGACTATACCGACTACAAGAAAAGATCTCATGATAGTCAATATGGGTCCTCAACACCCATCAATGCATGGTGTTCTTCGACTGATCGTTACTCTCGATGGTGAAGATGTTATTGATTGTGAACCCATATTGGGATATTTACACAGAGGGATGGAAAAAATAGCAGAAAACCGAACAATTATACAATATCTTCCTTATGTAACACGTTGGGATTATTTAGCTACTATGTTCACAGAGGCAATAACGGTAAATGCACCAGAACAATTGGAAAATGTTCAAGTACCTCAGAGAGCCAGTTATATCAGAGTAATTATGCTGGAGCTGAGCCGTATAGCTTCTCATTTGTTATGGCTTGGACCTTTTATGGCAGATATCGGTGCACAGACTCCTTTTTTCTATATTTTCAGAGAAAGAGAATTGTTATATGATTTATTCGAAGCCGCCACAGGTATGCGAATGATGCATAATTATTTCCGCATCGGAGGAGTAGCTGCTGATCTACCTCATGGCTGGATAGATAAATGTTTGGATTTCTGCGATTATTCTTTAACAGGAGTTGTTGAATATCAAAAACTTATTACACGGAATCCCATTTTTTTGGAACGAGTTGAAAGAGTGGGCATTATTGGTGGAGAGGAAGCAATAAATTGGGGTTTATCAGGACCAATGTTACGAGCTTCTGGAATCCAATGGGATCTTCGTAAGGTTGATCATTATGAGTGTTACAATGAATTCGATTGGGAAGTCCAATGGCAAAAAGAAGGAGATTCATTAGCTCGTTATTTAGTACGAATAGGTGAAATGGGGGAATCTATAAAAATTATTCAACAGGCTCTAGAAGGAATTCCTGGAGGGCCCTATGAGAATTTAGAAGTCCGACGCTTTGATAGAGCAAAAAATTCCGAATGGAATGATTTTGAATATAGATTTATTAGTAAAAAACCTTCACCCAATTTTGAATTGTCGAAACAAGAACTTTATGTCAGAGTAGAAGCCCCAAAAGGAGAATTAGGAATTTATTTGATAGGGGATAATAGCACTTTCCCCTGGAGATGGAAAATTCGTCCACCCGGTTTCATCAATTTGCAAATTCTTCCTCAGCTAGTTAAAAGAATGAAATTGGCTGATATCATGACGATATTAGGTAGTATAGATATCATTATGGGAGAAGTTGATCGTTGAAATGATAATTGATACGACAGAAGTACAAGCTATCAATTCTTTTTCTACATTGGAATCCATAAAAGAAATCTATGGACTCATATGGATGTTTGTATCCATTTTTACCCTTATATTTGGAATCATAATAGGGGTACTAGTAATTGTGTGGTTAGAAAGAGAAATATCTGCAACGATACAACAACGTATTGGGCCTGAATATGCTGGTCCGTTGGGAATTCTTCAAGCTCTAGCAGATGGGACTAAATTACTTTTTAAGGAGGACCTACTCCCATCTAGAGGGGATATTCGTTTATTTAGTGTCGGACCGTCTATAGCGGTCATATCAATTCTACTAAGTTATTTAGTAATTCCTTTTGGGTACCGCCTTGTTTTAGGTGATCTCAGTATAGGTGTTTTTTTATGGATCACCATTTCAAGTATTGCCCCTATTGGGCTTCTTATGTCAGGATATGGATCGAATAATAAATATTCTTTTTCAGGTGGTCTACGAGCTGCTGCTCAATCTATTAGTTATGAAATACCATTAACTCTATGTGTGTTATCAATATCTCTACGTGTGATTCGTTGGAACATGAACTTTTACCTCTTTCCTAAATAGAGAAAAGAGGTTGAATGTATTGAATAGATATTTTTTTTTATTCATCGATGAGTTAAACCAGATAGTTATATGAGTGAAACAAAACAGCTTATAAATTTGCAGTAAGAAGAGAAAATCTCATTCCCTATGTACAAGAATGAAGTTAAAGTAAACATAAGCAGCGTAAACTGTTTACCCCAAGATTGAGATTCTTTGATTAGTCATCATATCTTGAAGCGGGTGCAAAAGATCAACTATATGGAGTTTCCACTACTGCCTTGTATGTATTAACATACCGGGGATCAATCAAAAATCGGTGGACAGTTAGGAACACCAAGGTACACAAAGGATTAGTAATGGGGATAATGTAAGGTATCAAAAAAAGAGATATTTCTGCATAAAACGAATCATAATAAGGGCTTTAAGTTGGTAGAAATGATCAAGAAGTACCTCCCTACGATTCCGATCTCGAGTATGCTCCTATTCACTGATTAAAGAAATGACTATCAAGAACGAATTAATCCTTTATTTTTTTTTTTCTAAATTAAATACCTTCTTCTGAGACAGAAGAACAGGAACAAAAGAAATGGAATGCAATAATCGAATGAATGAATAAAAATTTTTATAAAATAAAAAAAAAGATCTTTATTTATTCTTTCTTTCCTATATCCGTATTCATACATACGGAATTCTTATCATGATTCATGAACTAATGCCTATATATATATTGATAACGAATATTTTATTGAAAGATTAAGTTATTACCGAACAAAGAAAAATTATCATTATAAGGATGAGATCAATTCGAAAGCACTTTTTTTCTTATTCTAGCGGACAGAATTCCATTGGTCTAATTTGGGACTCTCCGATGTATCTTTATTCGATCTATCCTCCAAAGAGGAGGAAAATACCGAACCAGTCCTTACATTTATTTGTGGCCATAGAGGAGCCGTATGAAGCTGAAGTTTCATGTACGGTTTTGTAATAGCGATGGGAACAGTGATGTTATTATCGACTATGATTATCTAATAGTTCAAGTACAGTTGATATAGTTGAAGCACAGTCAAAATATGGTTTTTGGGGGTGGAATCTGTGGCGTCAACCTATAGGGTTTATTGTTTTTCTAATTTCTTCTCTAGCCGAATGTGAGAGATTGCCGTTTGATTTACCGGAAGCAGAGGAGGAATTAGTAGCAGGTTATCAAACCGAATATTCAGGTATCAAATTTGGTTTATTTTATATTGCTTCTTACCTAAATCTATTACTTTCTTCATTATTTGTAACAGTTCTTTACTTAGGTGGGTGGAATTTTTCTATTCCGTACATATCTATTCCTGAACTTTTCGGAATAAATAAAATGGCCGGAGTTTTTGGAATGACAATTGGTATCTTTATTACATTAGCTAAAGCTTATTTGTTTCTGTTCATTCCTATCACAACAAGATGGACTTTGCCTAGGATAAGAATGGACCAACTATTAAATCTTGGATGGAAATTTCTTTTACCTATTTCTTTAGGTAATCTATTATTGACAACTTCTTCCCAACTTGTTTCACTATAAATAAGAAAATACGATAACGATATTCCAGATTCATAACCTCTTTCAAACAAGAGAAAGAAACATCAATTTATTCCTGGATATTTACAATATGTTCTCTATGGTGACTGGGTTCATGAATTATAGTCAACAAACAATACGAGCTGCAAGGTATATTGGTCAAAGTTTCGTAATTACCTTATCCCACACAAATCGTTTACCTATAACTATTCAATATCCTTATGAAAAATCGATCACATCAGAGCGTTTCCGTGGTCGAATCCACTTTGAATTTGATAAATGTATTGCTTGTGAAGTATGTGTTCGTGTATGCCCGATAGATCTACCCGTTGTTGATTGGAGATTTGAAAGAGATATTAAAAAAAAACAATTGCTTAATTATAGTATTGATTTTGGGGTCTGTATATTTTGTGGTAATTGTGTCGAGTATTGTCCAACAAACTGTTTATCAATGACTGAAGAATATGAACTTTCTACTTCTGATCGTCACGAATTGAATTATAATCAAATTGCTTTGGGTCGGTTACCAATGTCAATAATTGGAGATTACACAATTCAAACAGTTATGAATTCGACTCAAATCAAAATAGACAAAGATAAACCCTTTGATTCAAGAACGATTACCAATTACTAAGATTTTGTTTTGATATAAAAGACCCAAGCTTTTTTTATTTTGTTTGGTCAGTAACTACAAATAATAACTAATAATTATTGATTGTTGAGAATTATTCTTTGATTTAAACTGAGAATATATTTTTCGTGATGATTTCGAAATATACAATCCCCATTACTCTTTTCTCGATAATTTTATCTATATCTACATTAATCCATATAAAAAAGTTTTAATTCAATTAGGAATGTATCATATACAATAAAAAAAAAGGGGGTTACCCCTTTTCCTTTCCTGGACCATTCAGTAAGGTCATGAAATATTTCGACTTATTTATTAATTTATCATTTTAATAATGGATTTACCTGGACCAATACATGATATTCTTGTAGTATTTTTTGGATCAGTTCTTGTATTAGGAGGTCTGGGAGTAGTATTACTTACCAATCCCATTTTTTCTGCCTTTTCGTTGGGATTGGTTCTTGTTTGTATATCCTTATTCTATATTCTATCGAATTCCTATTTTGTAGCTGCCGCACAGCTCCTTATTTATGTTGGAGCCATAAATGTCTTAATCATATTTGCTGTAATGTTCATGAATGGTTCAGAATATTCCAATGATTCCTATTTTTGGACCATTGGAGATGGGGTCACTTCACTGGTTTGTACAAGTATTCTTTTTTCACTAATTACTATTATCCCAGATACGTCATGGTACGGAATTTTTTGGACTACAAGATCAAGCCAGATTATAGAACAGGACCTAATAAGTAACATTCAACAAATTGGGATTCATTTATCAACAGATTTTTATCTTCCGTTTGAACTCATTTCCATAATTCTTTTAGTTTCCTTGATAGGTGCAATTACTATGGCTCGTCAATAATAAATACTTAGAATTAAATTCTAAGATTTATAAATTCTAAGATTTATAAATTCTAAATAAATAAAATAAATGGAAGGGTTTAAGGTTTTTATAAGGTTTTTAATTAAACCTATCTATTGCAAATACCTTCTTTTATTCTGTAATCGTTCTATTCTAATCAATCGAATCGGTTGAATTGTTGTTCATATTGAAATGAATCGAGATTGATAAGGAGTTAGTCAATGATGTTCGAGCATGTACTTTTTTTGAGTGTCTATTTATTCTCTATCGGTATCTATGGATTGATCACAAGTCGAAAGATGGTTAGAGCACTTATGTGTCTTGAGCTTATACTCAATTCGGTTAATATCAATCTCGTAACATTTTCTGATATATTTGATAGTCGCCAATTAAAAGGCGACATTTTCTCAATCTTTGTTATAGCTGTTGCGGCTGCTGAAGCAGCTATTGGGCTAGCTATTGTTTCATCAATCCATCGTAACAGAAAATCAACTCGTATCAATCAATCGAATTTGTTGAATAATTAGTTATGATCATAAGATACATAATATCACATGGAATATTAATCTATTAGATATTCTATTATATTATATATTAAATATTTAATAATATAATATTAAAAAAAAAAAAAAATATTAAATACATATATAAAATAAAAATTTATAAATAAATTTTTATTTTATATTAAATTTAAATTTATTCTAATCTAATTTTATTAGAATTAATATGTTATTATTAATAATTTTATTATAATTATCATATTATTATATCATTTTATTATAATTATCATTTTATTATATAATATCTTATATAATAATTAATATCTTATATAATAATTAATATACTTATTTATATTTTATATTTATTTTTTATTTTATTATAATTTTATTATTTTAATTTTTTTTTATTATTTTTATTATAATTATTATTATTATATTATTATTATTATAAATATATAAATATAAAATATATACTAAATATATATATATTTAGTATTGAATTAATTTACTATTGACCAATTTGTTGGTCAATTTGAATTCACATGTGCAACTCGCATGATCATGGTTGTTGAAAGAGAAATCAAAGTCTCTTGGACTTTTCTCATGAACAGATTTAGAAATATATTGATTCTTAAAATTTTGATAAACCACTGCTTCGTCTGGTGTCTACAATATAAATGTATGATTCATTTACTACTAATTTTATTTTACCAGATCGAAAATTTTTTATGCTCAAAACTGGAATTTATAGATCCAATGTCACATTCAGTAAAAATTTATGATACATGTATAGGGTGTACTCAATGTGTACGAGCCTGCCCCACAGATGTATTGGAAATGATACCTTGGGACGGATGTAAAGCTAAACAAATTGCTTCCGCACCAAGAACCGAGGACTGTGTAGGTTGTAAGAGATGTGAATCCGCCTGCCCAACAGATTTTTTGAGTGTCCGTGTTTATTTATGGCATGAAACAACTCGCAGCATGGGTCTATCTTATTGATACGTTACAAAAAACTCCACTTGAATCATTTGATTCCTCTTTACCGACAAAAGCCCGTACTCGATAAAATTTATTATTTCGAGCACGGGTTTTTCTGGTC